AAAACTTTTCTTTGATACCGAACATAATGAATAACCGGATCCTTGAACAACCTTAGCTTGGTTTGAATAGAAAACACTTCTTGTAGAAGTGTGTGTTTTTTTTTTTCATAGAAGTGGATTCGCTCAAAAAAGACTCCAAAAGATGTTGATCGTAAATACAACGATTGGTTACGAAGAAAACCAAGAATGAATTCGGATTCGCAGACATGAGAATTATACAGGAACAACAAATATTTTGGATTCCTTTTAAAGTTTAAAAAACTGGAAATAGGTTTCTTTCGTGTAATAAGGCTATTCCAATTATCATACTTATAAAGAAAGAATCGTACTAAATGTAATGAAGAAGCATCTTTCACCCAGTAGCGTAGGGTTTGAACCAATATCTCGAGATGAATGGGAATGGTTATTTCTATATCTGACACGGAAGTTAAATGTATAAATTGATCTTCTAAAAATGGAAATAAGGAATGAATTGAGCGTAAATTCTGAAATTTTACGATTTTTTTCCTTGTAAAAGAAGATTCTAGTCGTAGAGAAAAAAAACTTTCTATAATTACTGAAAAAGCTTCTGATAGCATTTGAGAATACAAATGAGTGTTGTGCCCCAAAAATGAATTTTTGTTAGAACCATTAGTAAAAAGAGCAAAATGCTTCTGTTGATACATTCGATTAATTAAACGTTTAAGAAGTAGAAAACTCAATTTTTTGTTATAATACACATTTTGCAACAAAACGGATCTATGATCATGAGCAAATGAAGAAATAGACTCTTGAAAAATAAGTGGATATAGGAAGTCATGTTGACGAGAGTTAGCAAGTTCTAAATATCCTTTAACTTCCTCCATTTAAAATGGAACTTCAATTTAACTAAAAGATAATGGATTTCGTGGATTATAAAATGATACATAGTGCGATACAGTCAAAACACGGTATTATAGTTATAGGAAAAAAATACCCCGGACTGATTAACGGACTCTCTATCCTCGCTTTTCCCTATAAAAAATGAGAATTCATTATATTATATTATAGGAGAAGAAGATGATTAGAAATCCTTTATTTTTTCAACTTAATCGCTCTTTTGATTTTGGAAAATGGATACTTATCAATGTACGGCTTCTTTTACAGAGTCATCTCCACTCTAAAAGGGAGAATAGTTAGGATTTTTTTTAATGGATAATCCCTTCATGGGAGAAGCCTTTCCCGTAGCAGGCACTAATATATTTTTAACGTATAATTATATCGGGTATTCATTCAAATTACGAACATAAGCGCGTGGCTTTTTGTTTCCCTAAAATTGGAGCCAAAAGGCTCTATCCATTTATTCACCTGACCCAACTTTCAATTCATTTTTTTGCTCCGCGAATTAAAATCAGGATCGAGTTTTGCAGAATTCAATCTTCTCAGAATTCTCTATTGATACGACATGCTATTTTTTCCAGTCATTCCCATTTAGGATCAGTCGTGGTCATACAAACTCTACCGACGGTACGGACGAATCCCTTGCTTCATACAGATATGTAAAAGATCCTAGTCGCACTTAAAAGCCGAGTACTCTACCGTTGAGTTAGCAACCCCAAGCCAAAAAGGAAAGTCTAGAAATCCAGTCAAAACCAAACTAAAGATTGCATGACACAATCAAAACATTGAATTAAAAACTAATAAAAAATGAAGGAAAGAAAAACAAGAATCTATGGAACAAAGCTACATAGATCTTTTTCTTTTTAGTCACGATCTAATTATATTTGTTCGATAGACTGTTGTCAAGATAAATGTTCAGAAACGAATACAATACAAAAAGGGCACCAAATTTCATTCTAAATTACTAAGAAAAAAAAAAGAAGAACTTGTGTTGGATTGGCACTACATGGATTATCTACATATCTAAATATAGATAAATAACAACTAAATGGAAATAGAAAAGATGAAAAAAAATATACTTGGAAAAATTAATCAATAAAATAATAAGTTGACAAAGCAAGTTTAATCTCGTCTTTTAGAACACCAACCAAAACCATCCAATTCAAGTTACAGTAAATATCCGAATTTTGGATTTATAGAGCCAAGTTCTTCAGCTATTCTATTCATTTGAAGATTTTTCTATCAAAACATATACATACAAGGTATTTTCTTTCTTATCATGTAATTTTAGAAGAACAAAAAAATGGGTTCTGATTAGAGATTAGAGTAAGAATAAGAAAGCGAATAGATCCGAGTCATACCCACACTCTTTTTTTGTATTATTTCTTTAATTTCGATTGATTAAAAAAAAGTTCCCTAAATACATCCGCCTTCTTTGAAATATCATGAACAGTTCCTGTCGGTTGAGCCCCCTTTTCAAGGAAATAGAGAAGAGCAGGAACATTTAACTGGGTTTGATTCCTTATCGGATCATAAAAACCCACTTTACAAAGATCTCTTCCTTCTCGTCGGGCTCGAACATCAATTGCAACAATTCGATAAACAGCTCATTGGGATAGATATAAGACCCCCCCTAGAACCGTATAAGAAGTTTTCCCTTCGTACGGCTCAATAAAAAATGATTTGAAATTCTAGAATTTAATTTGAATGCCAAGTAGATCCCTAAAATCATTAAACAACTAGAATCAAAATAGCGCCCTTTCTTGTTTCGAAAAAAAAAAAAACAAAAAAGGCATTCGTCCTCATAACTCAAGTTAGATAATTTTCAAATAGTTCAAAGAATGAACTTAGGCATTTTCGTTATTGAGCGGTCTCTAACCACTTTCTGTCCCGTTTAGGAGTTTTTTAGTCCTCTCTCTAGTTATTAACTAGTTATTAAAACAATTGAAAAAAGTCTTTCCTTGTTCCACGATCTTTTATCTTTGTTTTGAATCCTTAGGTTTAGACATTACTTCGGTGATCCTTAATCATTTCAAAATGGCAGCAACATACCCTTTTTTTAAGATTTCTTATATCAAAGAATGAAAGCAGTCGAATGCTTGATTCCTGCTTTATCCACTTTGAATCAAAAGAGTTTTACCAATTTGCAAAACGGGTTTGAAACGTGCTCGAATTTGATCTTTTTGATTTGAAGATACACTTACGAAGTTGTTCCAACTTATTCATTGGCACTCACCCTAGATCCCTGCCCCTGAAAAATAAATCAATACTTTAATACTCGAGCTCCATCATATTATGGACTATTTGAATTAGTAATAAATAGAACAGATCAAAAGATGTCGAGCCAAGGGCACTTTCATTGTTATCTAAAATGACGGATGTAAGAAATCCATAGCTGATCATGTCCTTCAAGTCGCACGTTGCTTTCTACCACATCGTTTCAAACGAAGTTTTACCATAACATCCTATAGTTTAGAAATGAAATCATGAGTAGTCATTGGTTTGGGCAGGATTCCGTATATAGTCATTTATTTTACGTATATATGGGTGAGTGGCGAAATTCGTTTCTAAGAACGTCCGGACGACGAATTCAACTTAGATCCCCTATTTAACTCCCAAATGGTATTGTATAAAAATCAAATAGAAATAACATGAATAAACGAGGTCTTTTTAACAAATCCACAGTTTTCAGTACCGAGAACTAAGAGTAAATCATAGAAAATTTTGAAAATACATTTCCTACTTCTCCATCATTGAATAAAGTATTTTACCTTATCCTACGATAGAAAAATCCATCGTTCGTTCATTCTTTTCTACTTCAACTAAGGATAGGTTAAGGTTAAATAAAAAAACACAAAAATTCCAGTTTTTTATGAAGTGAAAAGAAAAGCGATATCTGTGGAAAATTTTTCTTACTTATTGCTTTATCTGATTAACGCAATAGGAATCGAACGAGTAAAGTATTTCCGTATCGATTTGCTAAATTAAACAACCGCCACCTTAATTATTTAATTATGTAGGGATTTACTATTTCAATTAAACCATTATTACTGAAATAAAACAATCTATGGAAGTCCCCACTTGAAAGTAAATTTTCAAAAATCTTTCCATAAAGTGACTCGAATATATGTATATGAATAACCTCTTCTCAAAATTGTTATCTAGATTTACAATTATAAATTCATTTTTGGAATTAGAGCAAAAATGAACTAAAAAAGTGGGTTCAAAGGAAAAAGGCATCTGTTACTTGTAATTTACTTGATCGTTTATTAATGAGATTTGGCGAACATAGAAAGGTATTAAAATGGATACTTTTCGTTATGGATATCATGAAGCATAAATAAAAAGCGGACCTTTCTTTTGCTGATTTCTGAAATGCAATACGTGAGCTCGCCTAGGTAGAAAGTATAAAAAAGGATTCAGATTAAGTTTCTTGTTCTTAGTTGTTATTTTACCCTCCTAGAGTCTTGTCTGAAGAGACGTAATACCCGTGAATGAAGTCAATTACTAAATATCTTTTTTTAGAATTGATAATTTCTTACTACTTAACTAATTAGTAACTAATTAGAAGTACTTACCTTCACTATGAATATGAAATTCCTACGATGAAAGGGTTGTAGGACTTCTTTTTTTTTTTTCAACTAGTGAGATCTATCTTCATTATCTCTGCCCAAATAAAAAAATATATATATATATGTCTCAATTGAGTTTATAAAAAGAATATGGTTCAGCAAAAAATTAGTAGTAGTAAAAAATCATAAACATAACGAAGAATCAACTTCTATCTAGCCTTTGAATAAATAAATATTTATTTATTCGCATATAATCCATATCCTCTGGGACGGAAGGATTCGAACCTCCGGGTAGCGGGACCAAAACCCGTTGCCTTACCACTTGGCCACGCCCCACTTCGATTTCTATTTTTCACTAATAAACATTATTATTGGTAGTAGTTGTTCGTCAATTCTATCCAAAATTTCTGATAATTTTGAACAGGCATCAATATAGAATTATATCGATATAGAATTATCTAAAAATGGATTGATCATTACATCGAATTTAATTAAGATATAAACTATTGTATGAAATTAGAATTTCTTCTATTTTGAATTGAAAATAGAAGGATTTTTGGTTGGGTAAGTTCAAAAAAAAAAGAAGGGGTTTTGAGTCTATTTTACTTTCTTCACTTTCCCTTCTATCAATAACTCAATCAAAAAGCAATTATCTCCAAGAACAATAAATGTTATGCTTAATATCTTCAGTTTGAGTGGTATCTGTCTTAATTCTGACATTTATTCGATTCATTTTTTATTTGCCAAATTACCTGAGGCGTACGCCTTTTTAAATCCGATTGTCGATCTTATGCCAATTATACCTCTACTATTTTTTCTCTTAGCCTTTGTTTGGCAAGCTGCTGTAAGCTTTCGCTGAGATATTTAATGCTGTTTGAAAAAAAAACTATCCTAGAAAATTTCATGTTTTCTTCAAAAAAAAATTCGAGTAATTGATAAGATCCAATAGTGATCTCTTGGTGCAGAAAAAGTTGCGCTAAATCTCATTTCTTCATTAGTGGGTTACCCAACAATTTACTATAATTTTGTTTTGGAGATGAAAGACACTTTTGGTAATGAAAAAGTCTTCTTCCAAAATATTAGAATTGAATTTTCAAAAATTCAGCTTTTTAAAACGACTTCATTTCTTAGTATCAAAAAAGTTAGGATATGTGGTAGAAAAACGGCGAATCTATTCTCTTTTTACAAAAAAAATGATATTGGAGATTGTGTAATGCTTACTCTCAAACTCTTCGTTTACACAGTAGTTATATTCTTTGTTTCTCTCTTCATCTTTGGATTCCTATCTAATGATCCAGGACGTAATCCTGGACGAGAAGAATAAAAAAATAGGAAAAGGATTTTCCCTTTCATTTTCTTTATGATTTGCTTATAATTTTTTTGATTTACTCCTTTAACTAGGAATTTGACTATAAAAAAGGGGTTTATTTTCCGATAAATATTATATTAACGAAAATGAAAAGAGAAATTCAACGAAAACGGAAAGAGAGGGATTCGAACCCTCGGTACGAATCGCTCGTACAACGGATTAGCAATCCGACGCTTTAGTCCACTCAGCCATCTCTCCAATTGAAAAAGAATAAGTACTATGTTACATTACTTAACATGTATAAGGTAAGGAGTGAAAGGATTTTTTCTTCGTTATTTTTCCTTTATTATATAGGTCTAAATATAACGAACGTTTAACCGAAATCCCACCCCTTTTTTTGATAAAGTAAGAGTAAGGGCTTTGTGATTCCCACGGCCTGGCCGGGTTAGTACCGAGCCGGGCCTTTTTTTCTTTTCTAAATACTTTAGTTAGCCTAAACGGGACTATTCGTTTTTGTTTACTAGATCATAGTTGGAACTAGTTCCTAAAATTGAAAGGATCCGACCTTATTTTGTTTGATAAATGCTTTAGGTGAAAAAAGGGAGTTCCGTTTTTTAATCGCGGATTCTTGTTCTTAGATCAGGTATTTTTAGGTTATAACTTAAGTTATTTTTTCGAACCCTAATAGGTCCAAACCCCTCCAGCAAAAAAAAGATCGACCATATAATTCGAATCCCTTTTTATTTATTTTTATTAAATATAAAAATATAAATAAATTCTAACAATTATATTAAATTTATAATTAGAGTCACCTGACAAAAACCCATTTCTATACAATAATGACATTGTAGCGGGTATAGTTTAGTGGTAAAAGTGAGATTCGTTATATGAATCCCCTTAATAGTTAAGGGGTCCTTCGGTTTTCTTTGTATTCCGAACAAAAACTTCATTTCTTAAGAAGGATTTAACCCTTTACCTCGCAATGACAAATTCGAGGACAAATCCACATTCTCGTGATTTTTATCCAAATTGAAATTTGGATTATGAAATTACGAAACAGAATCTTTTTTTAATTGGATCAATACTTCCAATTGAATGAGTATGAGTAAAAGATCCATGGATAAGGCAAGTAAAAAAATTTCTAATCGTAACTAAATCTTCTATTTTTTATTTTATTTGTCGAGGGAAAATGGAAGCAAAATAGCTATAAAATGATGTCTTTGGTTTACTATAGACATCAATATATTCGTTTAGCTCGGTAGAAAAGAAGACCTTTCCTCAGGATTCTCTCCACTAGAAATAGAGAACGAACTAACTAGAAAGATTTTTTGACTCTTCCTCTTATAGAGGGATCATCTATAAAGCGAGCCGTCTTGAATGTATTCAAGATCGAAAAGCTGACATAGATGTTATGGATCAAATTTTGTTGCTTTTTTCGTTCCCAGCTTAGATCATGTAATTTGAAAATCTTCCATAAAGGAGCCGAATGAAACCAAAGTTTCATGTTCGGTTTTGAATTAGAGACGTTTAAAATCCTGAGTTGACGTCGATTATAACCCCTAGCCTTCCAAGCTACCGATGCGGGTTCGATTCCCGCTACCCGCCTTTTCTTTTTTTTTTCTATATTTTATTTATTATATATTATTTTTATTTATTATATATAATAATAAATATAGAAATAGAATGTAAAATGAATGAATGCAGCATTGAATAGACACTTATCCTGATTCTATCACAAAAAATCCTATTCTATTTATTTTT